TTCTCTTGTTGAGACCCTATGAATCAATCGAAACCTCAGATTCATACTAGAACCACGATGTTGAATAAAGCCCCCAAGCTAAGCCCAAAGGTTCTCTGAGTAAGAACCGTTTGATCATCACCACGTATTCAATTAAGAGATTTAATGACTCAAAATTCGGAATTTTATTTGTCCATTGGTCAAAATAAACAAATAAACAGAAACCCAATTTTTAAGGAAGAAAACCCTTTCGATTTATAATGATAAAATCAATCTTTTGAATTTTTTTGAATCCAGTCGCGAGGTATAAATAGTAGGTATGAATCATAGTTCAAATATTTCTCGATCTATTCCATATATTCCGTGCTCCAGATAAAAAAATGAATATCCGACGAAGCAGAACTCATCTCTCTCAAGATGACAGACCCATTCTCTGTACTATCAATAGGATCAATTATAACAAGTCACACACTCATATTCCGGAAATACAGAAACAAAAGAATTTCACGGTCGAACTGCCAGAATAGACTAGAAATGAGAGTCCTAAGTAATTCATTTTGGATTGAAAAGCCAGGACTTCATTATTTTTATGGACCTAATTCATTGAAATTCCATCTAGTAAAACGGAAGAATTATAAATCTCTAAAATAATAGATAGGAATACCGCAAATAGAGCCATTGCGACCCCCATCAAAGGGGTAGTTCCCCACCCAGGAGCCACTTTCCCGTATTCTGAATTCAATGGTTTCAATAAACTCCCTGCATTAGTTCGTCTTGGACCAGATCTAGAACTATCCTCAACGGTTTGTGTAGCCATAAATCCTATTGCATTGGTTGAGATCGGTTGACTTTGTATACTATTCCGTTGTAAATAAAGGATCTTATCATAGATCCGTTATAGTTTTGAAATTTGATAATAATGGAAACAGCAACCTTAGTTGCCATCTTTATATCTGGTTTACTTGTAAGTTTTACCGGGTACGCCTTATATACCGCTTTTGGGCAACCCTCTCAACAACTACGAGATCCATTCGAGGAACACGGGGACTAAATGGAAGTAAAGTAATGAGCCTCCCATATTGGGAGGCTCATTACTTTACTTCCATTTAGATAAAGATAATGTAAGATAATGAAAAATCATTTCGCCTTTTTAGTCGGAACCTTAGGCGGCTCTCGAAAAAATATAGCGAAAAAAATGATTCCTAGAGTCGAGACTAAGAGGAATGTATAAACCAATGCTTCCATAAATTGATCGTGGTTTACAATTATAGCTTCCACACCTGTTCATTTGGGATCATCTCCCAGATTAAGAAAGGACAAGAGTCAAAAGTCAAAGAAAGGGCGGTGATTCAAATTAACATTTCTCTGGTACTCTATGTCAAAGTTAAATAATAAAAATATAATAGAGGCAAAAGATACAAGAGCAGTATTGTATCAGACGACTTGTCTCTTTGTAGTTGGATCTCCAAGTTTTTGGAATGCTCCAAATTCCACTTGAGCATCCAAATCTGGGTCAATACCAGCAAAAACATCTCTGAACAAGGTTCTAGCACCATGCCAAATGTGTCCGAAAAAGAAGAGCAAAGCAAACGAAGCATGTCCAAAAGTGAACCAACCCCTTGGGCTGCTACGAAAAACACCATCCGATTTCAAAGTAGCACGATCTAATTCAAAAATTTCACCCAATTGAGCACGTCTAGCATATTTTTTCACAGTAGCAGGATCACTATAACTGACTCCATCGAGTTCGCCGCCATAGAACTCAACAGTTACTCCTACTTGTTCGACACTATACTTAGATTCCGCCCTTCTAAAGGGAACATCGGCTCTTACAATTCCGTCTCCGTCTACCAAAACTACTGGAAATGTTTCAAAAAAAGTAGGCATACGGCGTACAAAAAGCTCACGCCCTTCTTTATCTCTAAAGATAGGATGTCCTAACCATCCAACCGCTATTCCATCCCCATTGTCCATCGAGCCCGCTCTAAATAAACCTCCTTTTGCTGGATTATTGCCAATGTAATCATAAAAAGCTAATTTTTCTGGAATTTTAGACCAAGCTTCTGATAAACTCTGATTTTCATCTAGTCCGGCACCAACCCTTCGATATATTTCTTGCTGGAAGTATCCTTGATCCCATTGATAACGAGTGGGACCAAATAATTCGATTGGGGTAGTTGCGGAGCCATACCACATCGTTCCAGCAACAACAAAAGCTGCAAAAAAGACAGCAGCGATACTACTGGAAAGGACAGTTTCAATATTACCCATACGTAATCCTTTGTATAGGCGTTGGGGGGGGCGGACACTAAGATGGAATAGGCCCGCTAATATGCCCAATGTACCTGCTGCAATATGATGAGAGGCTATTCCTCCCGGAACAAAAGGATCAAAACCCTCTACCCCCCACGCAGGATTTACAGATTGGACTTTTCCGGTTAGTCCATAAGGATCAGATACCCATATTCCAGGACCATACAAGCCTGTTACATGAAATGCACCAAACCCAAAGCAAGCTAATCCTGAAAGAAATAAATGAATTCCAAAGATCTTGGGCAAATCCAAAGAAGGTTTTCCTGTACGTTCATCACAGAATATTTCTAGATCCCAATATACCCAATGCCAGATAGCCGCCAAGAAGCACAAACCAGAAAACACAATATGTGCCCCGGCCACACCCTCGTAACTCCAAATACCCGGATTCGTTATAGTCCCTCCTGTGATACTCCAGCCGCCCCACGAATTGGTTATTCCTAAACGAGTCATGAAGGGTATAACGAACATACCCTGTCTCCACATTGGATCAAGAACGGGGTCAGAGGGATCAAAAACGGCTAATTCGTATAGAGCCATTGAACCGGCCCAACCAGCAACGAGAGCTGTATGCATTATATGTACAGAAATCAACCGACCGGGATCATTCAATACGACGGTATGAACACGATACCAAGGCAAACCCATGGAAATACCCCTTTATCAAAGAAAAATAGACACTATGTAACTTTATCGCATTGGAAAAGACTATGCTATGGACCTCTCCCTTTCAGTGGATTATTTTGGAACAAGGGTTCATATTATTGAATATTGAATTCCATTTCTTTCGTTGGGAATAATGGAACAATTCTGTTCATAGGAACAAAGATAAGCAGATCTATTCTATACCCGATAAGTACCAATACGCAATGGGGGATTGGTCCCATTTTCTATGAGCGAATGCGTAGATACTTGTTCATCATTCGAAGAGCCCGACCCATTTGTAAGAATTTTCCCTTATTAATTTCGTCTTACTATTTGGTAATATCCAGGGATAAAAATATTACGTTTCCACATCAAAGTAAAATATAGTACTTAACCCCCTTTCTTTCAGTTGATGCCTATTGGTGTTCCAAAAGTACCTTTTCGGAGTCCTGGAGAGGAAGATGCAATTTGGGTTGACGTATAGTGCGACTTGTCAGACATATTGGGTCATATGGGATTTCCCCGTTCTCTCCCCCGATCGAGATACCCTCTGTTTCGCCCAAAAAAGATTGTTTGAACCATCAATAATTTGGAGCGTGAAATGCAATTAGATCCATTTTTGAGGGGGTCGAAATCAATATTAATATTATCAATTATCAAAATTTATGGTTGGCTTGGTTGGACCAATCCAATAAAATGAAGTATCCAGGCTCCGTTCAGAAAATACCCAATTGGTAATATATGTATGATTACCACTTGTATCATAAGTGATTACTTGATAGCATATGGGCGATCTCAAACTGCCAATCAATGAAATAATATTATGACTACATCGCGTATTTGTTGTAAGAAAGGCACGAAATGAATTGAAAAAAGTAAAAGTGGTATTGGGAGCATTTGTCCTATATGTGCAAATTGAAATCGGGCAGATATTTACCCGGAGTAGAACATAAACCTAAAATAATTGAGGAGGCCCATTCAGGAACAAGAAAATTACATCGTAATTTGGATTCGATTTCGATGAAACAATACATCAATGAGAGGTTAATTCGATAAGTTTAGTGGATTCTTTTATTTTTTACAGAGATTCGAGCAAAAAAAATCTTTCTTAAAAAAAAAATCGAAGAAAAAGCCCCTTCATTAGGAGGTAGAAAAGTCCTACTATAAAAAAAGTAAAGGAGGGTAGAATCAATACAATACATTGATTCTTTTTTTTTTTGAACCGTATGCATCCAAAGGCGCGTGTACGGTTCCTAAGGGATAAAATTTTGTCCTAATCAACCGACTTCATCGAGAAAGATTACTTTTTTTAGGTCAAGAAGTTGATAGCGAGATCTCAAACCAACTTATTGGCCTGATGGTATATCTCAGTATAGAGGATGAGACCAGAGATCTTTATTTGTTTATAAACTCCCCCGGCGGGTGGGTAATACCCGGAGTCGCAATTTATGATACTATGCAATTTGTGCCACCAGATGTGCATACAATATGCATGGGATTAGCCGCTTCAATGGGATCTTTCATCCTGGTCGGAGGAGAAATTACGAAACGTATAGCATTCCCTCACGCTTGGCGCCAATGAGTTTTTTGTTTGAAAGAAAAAAGAAAACTATGCCTTCGCCATATTTAATATTTTAATATAAATCAGAATTTGTAAGATAATATTTAAGTAATAATAGCATGGCACTTCGAGTTCGATATGAACAAACCATTATTGTTTTTTCAGAACATGGGATTATATATCGGGCGAGTAATATGAGACAAAGGGTATTTATGATTTGATCTTATCTATCCGGGCTTCATTTCAGCGTCACAAACTTTGATTTTTCACGCCAGAAGCCTCTTTCCAATATTTATGTTATGAAATATGAAAGAATACTCAAATGAAAAAAAAACAAGATCCTTTTTTTTTTACTTTTTTATTTTTATTTGATCGGATCAAAAAGAAACTTTGGGATTGCTGAATCACATATGAGATAAATCATAAATATAGAAAGCAACGGAACCATCATAGTATTTTTGAACTCCCACGAAAAGAAGGGTGGTAAATGGATCACTTAACGATTTGGGTCTGATGGATCCTATTTCGTTTTTTGCTCAACGAACGTAAAAAGTCCATTGTGGAGCCGTATGCAATGCACAAAAAATGCCTGTACGGTTGTTCAATTATATATATACTTATTTTTTCTTGTTATTCTTTAATCTTTTTGCCTAGTCCAATCAATCGTACGAGATCGCGGAAACATTCATTATGTTATATCATCAGGGTAATGATCCATCAACCTGCGAGTTCTTTTTATGAGGCACAAACAGGAGAATTTGTCCTAGAAGCGGAAGAACTTCTGAAACTACGCGAAACCCTCACAAGGGTTTATGTACAAAGAACGGGTAACCCCTTATGGGTTGTATCCGAAGACATGGAAAGGGACGTTTTTATGTCAGCAACAGAAGCCCAAGCTCATGGAATTGTTGATCTGGTAGCGATCGAAAATGCCGGGGATTTCACGTAAATCTGCGATTCCATCCATTTCGAACCATAATTTGGATGAATCTAAATTGAATATTTTATCTGCGTAAAGTAAAAAAAAAAAAGAAAATAGAAAGAATTCATAATCATCTGGTTAGGATTGATCTAAACCAGCCCATTTTCTATACCATTAAGTATGCCAACTATTAAACAACTTATTAGAAACACAAGACAGCCAATAAAAAATGTAACAAAATCCCCCGCTCTTCGGGGATGTCCTCAGCGTCGAGGAACATGTACTCGGGTGTATGTGCGACCCGTTCAGATCATGAGCCGGAACAAAATAAAGTACAATTTTTTCCAGTATCAATGACCAGTACCAATGAATAGGATAGGATAGAAGAATTCCAATCAATATAGAAAAAAACCTCCATTGCGTATCAAATTTATGGTTTCTATTGGTGCAAATCCAATCACCTCAATTGGAGATGAAAAGCAATTCCCCAGTGGTAGCAAATGGTTATCCATTAAGCGGGGGAAATCATATTTAAGAAGCAAAAGAATTAGGCTCCTACTCTTGCAAGAACGGACTATACAGGGTCAGCTACCTAGCCAACCTTTGTAATTAAATACCGTTACTGTATGGGTAGATCTCATTGTGAAAAGACTTATTACTGTACAATTCATGGGTAGAGTCAAAGAATGTGAACTGTACAAGTTACTAATAACATTGATTAATGGTGGAAGGGGCTCCGGTGTATAGAGAGGACCTCACCGTTTAAGAAGTAGCCATAGAAACGATGGAACCCACTATTTATTTATCCATTTACCTTTACTATTTATTGATACTTTATACTATACTCAACTTGAGTTACAATTTAGTATTTTTTTTGTTGATACCTAGTATCAATACAATTTCTTATTTCGAGGTTAAATGCCTGGAAAAATGGTGGTTGGGAAGGTCATAGTAGCAAAAGCCATTGGAATTTTTTTTTATACATTGGAAGAATCCGTTTTGTTATTAATAGACCAGGAAAGGGAAAAAGAATAACTGAAAGAAAATAAATCAATTAGTTATTCATCAAAGTTTAATTTGATTCAATGACCAGAATTAGACGAGGGTATATAGCTCGGAGACGTAGAATAAAAATTCGTTTATTTGCATCAACCTTTCGAGGGACTCATTCACGACTTACTCGAAATACTATTCAACAGAAAATGAGAGCCTTGAGTTCTGCTCATCGGGATAGGGGCAGGCAAAAGAGAAATTTTCGTCGTTTGTGGATTACTCGGATAAATGCAGCAATTCGTGAGATTGGGGTATCCTATAGTTATAGCAGATCCATACATGATCTGTATAAGAGACAGTTGCTTCTTAATCGTAAAATACTTGCACAAATAGCCATATCAAATACAAATTGTCTTTACATGATTTCCAATCAGATCCTTAAATAAGAAGATTAGAAGGAATCCACCGTAATGATTTAAGTGGGGCCCCGGAGAATGAGCTCCGGGAAGGTAGAGTAGAAATTAATATAAATAAGAGAAATATAGTAAAAATGAATCAACACATTAAAAAAAGAAGACATTTTTTCTTATGATGTGACAATCCAATCGGGGTTCTCAAATTTTTCGAACAAAATATAAATCTGAGTTGGGGTTCATATTGAAATTTTGATTCAATTGCAATTGAGGAATAGCCTATCTATTTATTTCTAATTCGAGGACCAGTGGTTCTAGGAGTCGATTCAGTTCTCTCAAATTGTTTCTCGTTATTAAGAAAGGGTAACAAAGATAAAATACGAGCTTGCTTTATAGCAATAGTAATTAATCGTTGTTGTTTCAAAGTCAATCTATTCACTCGTCTAGATAATATTTTTCCTTGTTCACTAATAAATCGACTAATTAAACTCATGTTTCTATAATCAATTCGATCCCCCGATCCAATTGGGGGCAAACGCCTACGAAAAGATCGCTTGGATTTAAGAAAAAGTCGCTTGGATTTATCCATGGTTTAGTCCTTATCTTTTAAATCGTATTTCTTAATTCGAATTTCATTTGCGATCCTACCAAAATAGGATGAAATATGAAATAGGATTGGGTTGTTTTATTTTTATAATTTATTAGAAAATTTTTCTATTAATATTTTATTATTATGTAATTTATTGCTGTTCCTTGGAGGGGTTACAAACGCGTTACATTTTCTCTATTTCTTTATCTCCCCATGAATCGTATGCTTGTAACAATAGGGACAAAATTTTCTCAATTCCAATCGACTAGGCGTATTGTGTCGATTCTTTTGAGTAATATATCTGGAAATGCCCCGCGATTCCTTATTCATATCGTTTCGGACACAACTGTTACATTCCAAAATAACCTTTACTCTGACATTTTTACCCTTGGCCATAAACCCCCTTTTTTTTTATTCACCCAACTCTTCTATTTTCGAAACGAAGAAGAAAAAAAGAAGTTGCTGACTCGAAACCCAATTATTAAATAGTTCATTGCAATCAAATCAATAGAGAATATAAGTAATACGATGATTTCTAACTATCCATTAGTTATAGTATTTCATTTAAGTATCCTGTATGCGTTTGTTGTCCGCGACCTTTATTATTTACTTTACATTTTTGTTCTCCCTCTATTAATTCAGCGTGAACCTGAGTTTCGTTGCGGATGAATCTTTTTTGATTCTTTCTCTTTCCTTCTTTTTTATCCTAAAAAACTGAAAGAAAGAACAAAACAAGGTTAGTCACAGATAATTTATTCTATCTATAATCTTCTTCATTCCCAACTAGAATGAAAAAAAGGGGAATGTTAACGCATCTGGGAATAAACGATTAATCTCTATCAATAGGCCTGCTAAAGACCCGAACCATAGAGTGCTTAACACAGGTGCCACGGAGAGATATGTTTTTAAATCTCGCATTGAAAATCCTCCTTTTTTATTGTAATACATATATGATCAGATACACATGTCGTTGTTGATGATATTTTACTTTCTTTACAACAGAAAAAAGTGTCCACTCACTTTATTTTCTGAACATTACCGATTTTTATATTTTTTATTATATTGTTAATTATATTATATCTATTTGATCGATTTGATTCTTTTTTCTTTTATTATATTATATGTTATATTGTTATATAAGACGAAAAAGAAATGACAAGAGCAATTGTATATCAATGGGAGAAATCACGATGTGGAAAACAAGATGGGGATTCTCTACAATGACACTATAGGCCAATTGAAAGGGATGTAGCGCAGCTTGGTAGCGCGTTTGTTTTGGGTACAAAATGTCACGGGTTCAAATCCTGTCATCCCTATCTATTACTTCTCCCATGTGCAGTAATGAAGGATCCATTGAGATCAATAAAAATTAGACATACATAACATAATGCTTTATGATACTATATGTATCCAAAGTGGGGGTTACAAATAAAATTCTTTTATTTACATACAGCCCTTTATATTGGGATAAGAAAGAAAGCGCTCTTAGTTCAGTTCGGTAGAACGCGGGTCTCCAAAACCCGATGTCGTAGGTTCAAATCCTACAGAGCGTGCTTCTGTTCTTCTCTTCTTGGGTCGAATTACAAGTAAATAACTTTACTAACTAGAGCAGCAACCCTAATTTGACCTCCTCCTTTCTTTAATCCGCAGGAGGTCAATAAAAAAAAGAGATGTTATTTAAAAAGAGATGAGCTCTTACTTAATCAAAGGTCCAACTGATCGCCGCGTCTGTATTGCAAATACGCAGTTACGAATAATCCAGCCAAAGTAATAGGAATTAGGCCTAACACGATTCCAAATAGTAAAACTTCAATCATTTTTAAATTTTTTTTGAAAAGGTAGGTAAAAAAAAAAGGGGGGGTAATATCTATCTCTAAATAGTAATCCAAATCGCCCACGAATCTCAATAATCAAGAATTACAATTTACATGGGAAGGAACTATGGACTACCTGGATATCTCACAAAAACATTTTTATGAATTGAATTGTTCATTCAATCAATTTCAAATAAGACGTATCTTGCTCAGACCAATAAATAGAGCTGAGGTTATAGTTAAAGCCGCCAGTAGAAAACCGAAATAACTAGTTATAGTAGGCATGAAGGAACTAAATGGGATACGTTCTATTTATACATATGTTTATTTATGAAACACTTACCTAAGTTTCTTATCTTGAAAAATATAAGATAATAAAAAGACCAATTGTCAAAATGAGTCCCAATTGAATTGAAAGCTTTTGATTTCATTTATCATTCATTATTCATGTCAATATAGACAGCACAAACAATAGTGACAGAAATAAAAAAAATTATCCTCTTTGACATCTATTCATCCTACGATTCTGACTCAACCGATTTCTCGAGCAACTCTTGAATAAAGTATCTTGAATAAAGGAATGTCAAAATAACATGGAACTTCATTTCTAAATTAAAAATGAAACTCTCTTTAAATTAAATGAAATCCTATTTTCAATCATTTATATTTTCAATAAAAATATTATAATTATAATATAGGGTCATTACTAAAATTACTAATATATATTACTAATATATATTAGTAATTTGGATCTTTTCTTTTTCAATTGTA